AATGAGATGCCTGATTAAAGGGTTATCTTGATAGGATAAATCATGTGGATTTTATTCACTCTCATTATATCCAATAGACTTGAACTATTTCTTAAAGTATCAAAAACTTTTGTGCACCCTACACTAGAATATACAAATAAAGAAAGATAAGCTAATCAAGCTAATGGGTTCATACCCCGTTTATAGAGGTTTGTACCCCTCTTCTTTCTAGTGATTAATAACCCTACGAAACTACTTTTTATTCTCACTTTAATTAGAGGGACTATTATTAGAATTTCTGCAAACTCTTGATTTGGAGCATGAATCGGGCTTGAAATCAATCTCTTGTCCTTTATCCCTCTAATAACCAATACATCCAACCTCATGACAACAGAAGCCTCCCTAAAGTACTTCCTCACACAAGCCTTGGCTTCTGCTACCCTTTTATTTACCGTCATCTTTAGAGCACTCATCTTTAGTGCTTCAATAACACTTATTACATCCAATATTTTCTTGAATACTCTGATTAGATCTTCCCTCTTATTAAAGATGGGGGCTGCCCCCCTCCATTTTTGGTTCCCGGGAGTGATAGAAGGGTTGAACTGAATAAACGGATTGATATTAATAACCTGGCAAAAAATTGCTCCATTAATGCTTCTCTCCTATAATTTCTCTTTGAACATTTTTACTTCTTTCGTTATTGTTTCCTCAGTGATAATTGGGTCGCTAGGAGGGCTCAACCAAACTTCTCTACGAAAAATCTTAGCTTACTCTTCAATTAACCACTTAGGCTGATTGACAGCAGCACTAATAATCGGGGAAAATCTTTGGAATTTATATTTTTTAGTTTATTCATTCTTAACAGCCACAATTATTTTTATACTTCATTCCTTCAGACTCTCTCATCTTAACCAATCCTTTTCTCTGACTCATGTCCCCCCAGTTATTAAATTCTCCCTATTCATGACCTTCTTATCATTGGGCGGACTACCTCCCTTCATTGGCTTTTTACCAAAATGAATTGTTATTCAATCTCTAACCAATTCAGATTTGAAAATAATTGTATTCTTAATAGTTGTAATAACACTAATTACATTATTTTACTACTTACGAGTAGGCTTTAGCGCATTCATATTGACCTACTCAGAAAACTCATGAAACATTATCACCAATCAATCCAACCTAGTGTTTAATTCTTGCTTGGTTTTAACAATATTTTCAACGTTAGGATTGACTTTCTGTTCATTAATTTACCATATCTTGTAAGGTTTTAAGTTAACTAAACTAATAGCCTTCAAAGCTGTCAATAAAGTAAATTTCTTTAAGCCTTAGTAAAATCTATATTTCACTCCTTTAGAATTGCAGTCTAATATCATTTTCTTGACTATAAAGCCTTGATGGCAGAAGAGGGTTCACCCTCGTTAATAGATTTACAATCTACTGCCTATAACTCAGCCATTCTACCGCGACAATGATTATTTTCAACAAATCACAAAGACATTGGAACTTTATACTTCATCTTTGGTGCATGAGCTGGCATAGTGGGGACTTCTCTGAGTCTTCTTATTCGTGCTGAACTCGGCCAACCCGGCTCACTCATTGGAGATGATCAAATCTATAATGTCATCGTAACGGCTCACGCCTTTGTAATAATTTTCTTCATAGTAATACCGATTATAATTGGAGGGTTCGGGAATTGATTGGTACCTCTTATACTAGGGGCCCCAGATATAGCTTTCCCTCGAATAAACAATATAAGTTTTTGACTATTACCTCCTTCCTTAACATTATTACTAGCCAGCAGCTTAGTTGAAAACGGAGCAGGCACTGGTTGAACCGTCTACCCTCCCCTCTCAGCAGGAATTGCTCATGCCGGAGCCTCTGTTGACATGGCTATTTTCTCCTTACATTTGGCGGGAGTATCCTCCATTTTAGGGGCTGTAAATTTTATTACCACAGTTATTAATATACGATCAGCAGGGATAACCCTAGACCGTATACCTCTTTTTGTATGAGCAGTGGCTATCACAGCTCTATTGCTCCTACTTTCCCTTCCAGTTCTTGCCGGAGCAATCACCATGCTTCTAACAGACCGGAACCTAAATACTTCATTTTTTGACCCTGCCGGAGGGGGAGACCCTATTCTATACCAACACCTGTTTTGATTCTTCGGTCATCCAGAAGTCTACATTTTAATCCTACCTGGATTCGGCCTAATCTCCCACATTATTAGACAAGAAAGAGGTAAAAAGGAAGCCTTTGGATCTTTAGGAATGATTTATGCTATATTGTCCATTGGTTTGTTAGGGTTCGTAGTTTGAGCGCACCATATATTTACCGTAGGAATGGATGTAGACACCCGAGCATATTTTACTTCAGCTACTATAATTATCGCTGTACCCACAGGTATTAAAATTTTTAGTTGACTAGCCACCCTCCATGGTTCCCAGCTAAATTATAGCCCTGCCCTTTTATGGGCCTTAGGGTTTGTGTTCTTATTCACTATTGGAGGGTTGACAGGTGTAGTCTTAGCCAATTCTTCACTAGACATTATTCTCCACGACACCTATTACGTAGTAGCTCACTTCCACTATGTGTTGTCGATAGGAGCAGTTTTTGCTATTATAGGAGGCTTCATCCAATGATACCCCCTATTTACAGGGCTTACGATAAACCCTCGATGATTAAAGGTACAATTTGCTATTATATTTCTAGGGGTTAACCTAACCTTTTTCCCTCAACACTTCCTGGGTTTAGCAGGGATACCCCGTCGGTATTCTGATTACCCAGACGCGTATACTACATGAAACGTTGTGTCATCTATTGGATCAATAATTTCCTTCGTAGGAGTGCTTATACTTCTGTTCATTATATGAGAAAGCATAATCACTAACCGTACTGTCCTTTTCCCCCTGCAAATATCAAGTTCAATTGAATGGTTCCAAAACCTGCCCCCTGCAGAACACAGTTACGCTGAACTCCCTCTTCTTTCTAGATTCTAATATGGCAGAAAAGTGCGATGGATTTAAGCTCCATATATAAAGGCCTACCTTTTATTAGAAACAATGGCAACATGAGCAAACATTAGTCTACAAGATAGAGCCTCCCCATTAATGGAACAATTGACATTCTTCCACGACCACACCCTCTTAATTCTGGTAATGATTACCACACTAGTCAGCTATCTAATGGCTACTCTATTTTTCAACACAAACATTAATCGCTATCTTCTGGAAGGGCAAGCTATTGAAATTATCTGAACCGTCCTCCCTGCCGTAACCCTCATTTTTATTGCCCTTCCTTCCCTTCGTTTACTTTACCTGTTAGATGAAATTAGTAATCCTTCCGTTACTCTAAAGACTATCGGGCATCAATGGTACTGAAGTTATGAATATTCAGACTTTAACCAAGTGGAATTTGATTCTTACATAACCCCTTATCATGAAATAAGCACTGGCGGTTTCCGACTTTTAGATGTTGATAACCGAGCTGTGCTACCCGTTAGCACTCAAATCCGAGTTCTGGTTACGGCAGCTGATGTTCTTCATTCCTGAACAGTACCGGCCCTAGGCGTGAAGGTTGACGGAACACCTGGACGATTAAACCAAACTAGTTTCCTCCTTAATCGTCCAGGTCTTTACTATGGTCAATGTTCAGAAATTTGTGGGGCTAACCACAGTTTCATGCCCATCGTCTTAGAAAGAGTACCAACTAAGACTTTTATTAATTGAATCTCTTCAATGAGTCAGGCTTCATCAGATGACTGAAAGCAAGTATTGGTCTCTTAAACCACCCCATAGTAATTTAGCAATTACTTCTGATGAAAGAATTAGTTAAATTAACATTAGCATGTCAAGCTAAAATTACTAGTTTTTATAATCTAGTATTCTTTAATCCCACAAATAGCCCCTATTAGATGATTAGCCCTATTTTTAATTTTTTCTGGAACATTATTAGTTTTTAATTTCATAAATTATTTCTCTTTCCTGCCACAAAGTCCCTCAAGAGACCAAGGCTTACGAATTGCCCAAACTCCAATACACTGAAAATGATAACTAACCTATTTTCCGTCTTTGACCCCTCAACAAGAATTATAGGGCTCTCTTTTAATTGATTAAGAACATTCCTAGGGCTTCTTTTAATCCCGACCCTGTTCTGATTTTTACCATCTCGATACCATCTAATTTGAAACAAAATTATACTTACCCTCCATCAAGAATTTAAAACACTACTCGGACCCACCGGGCACCCAGGGAGTACCTTTATTTTCATTTCTCTTTTCTCTCTAATCTTATTCAATAATTTCTTAGGTCTGTTCCCGTATATTTTCACCAGTTCAAGCCATTTAACCCTTACTCTTGCTCTTGCCCTGCCCCTATGGTTAAGTTTTATAATCTATGGGTGAATCAACCACACCCAACACATATTTGCTCACCTTGTACCCCAAGGAACTCCCCCAGTTCTTATACCTTTCATAGTGTGTATCGAAACTATCAGAAATGTAATCCGGCCAGGAACATTAGCTGTACGACTCGCAGCTAACATAATTGCTGGCCACTTACTCCTCACCCTCCTAGGTAACACAGGACCGGCCCTTTCCTATTCAATTCTATCCTTATTAATTGTCGCCCAAATTGCCCTGCTAGTTCTAGAGTCAGCTGTAGCTATTATCCAATCCTACGTTTTTGCCGTTTTAAGAACCCTTTACGCTAGCGAAGTAAATTAAACTTAATGTCAACACACGCCAACCACCCCTACCACTTAGTAGATCAAAGCCCTTGACCCCTCACAGGAGCCATTGGAGCTTTCGTAACTGTTTCAGGGCTAGCTAAATGGTTTCACCATTATAACACATCACTTCTTATACTAGGGTTATTGATCACAACGCTCACCATGATCCAATGATGACGAGATATCACCCGAGAAGGTACTTTCCAAGGCCTCCATACCCTGCCAGTTACACTAGGCCTACGTTGAGGTATAATTTTATTTATTACATCAGAAGTTTTTTTCTTTATTAGTTTCTTCTGAGCTTTCTTTCATAGAAGACTTTCTCCGACTGGAGAACTAGGGGCGGTTTGACCCCCAGTTGGCATTGAACCATTCAACCCGCTTCAAATCCCCCTTCTAAATACAGCTATTCTTCTAGCCTCAGGTGTAACTGTCACTTGAGCCCACCACAGACTAATAGAAAATAACCACACCCAAGCTCTCCAAGGATTGTTCTTCACGGTTATTCTCGGCATTTATTTTACTATTCTCCAGGCCTACGAATACATCGAAGCCCCTTTTACTATCTCCGACGCAGTTTATGGATCAACATTTTTTGTGGCGACAGGATTCCATGGACTTCATGTTATTATTGGAACAACATTTCTTTTAATCTGCTTAATCCGTCACTCTCGACATCACTTCTCGTCTGGCCATCACTTTGGGTTTGAAGCAGCCGCCTGATACTGGCACTTCGTAGACGTCGTATGACTTTTCCTTTACATCTCTATTTACTGATGAGGTAGATAAATTTATCTAGTATACAAGTATATCTGACTTCCAATCAGATGGACTGAGCTTAAACCTCAGGATAAATAATTATAACTATATTCGCCACTGCTTCATTTATCATCATTCTTTCTGTAATCGTTATAAGTTTGGCCACCATTCTATCAAAGAAAACCATCATCGACCGCGAAAAAAGATCACCATTTGAATGCGGATTCGACCCTAAAAGATCCTCTCGGCTACCTTTCTCCCTACGATTTTTCTTAATTGCGGTGATCTTTTTAATTTTCGACGTAGAAATTGCCCTTCTTTTGCCTCTCATTTTAATCCTGCCGCTTTCTAACGTAACCAGCTGATTTATAGTTGGTTCATTTTTTTTAGTAATTCTATTAGTGGGACTTTACCATGAATGAAACCAAGGAGCACTAGATTGAGCCAACTAGGACCGTAGTTAAGTATAACATTTGGTTTGCATCCAAAAAGTATTGATTTATCAATCTGTCTTAAGCAAGAAGCGATTAATTGCACTCAGTTTCGACCTGATCCTAGATACTCACCCTATCCTTGCTTTTAATTGAAGCCAAAAAGAGGCATATCACTGTTAATGATAGCACTGAATTCATATTCCAATTAAGGAAATGTGGGGTCTCAAGAAGAAGCTGCTAACTTCTCGCTCTAGCGGTTAAACTCCGTTTACATTTCTATTTATGTAGTTTAACCCAAAACATTACATTTTCACTGTAAAAATAAAGGTCTCCTTTCATAAGTTGTGTTCAAAGATTTAAATAAATCCCCTTAGCAGCTTCAATGCCACGCTCTACTGATAAGCTATTTGAACTAAAAAAAGACTAAAACTAACAGTACAATTACCCACAACACAAAACCAATCAGGTATGTCTTTAAGTCATTATTTTGTCAACCTTGATTCAAACGTGACCAAAATCTAAATACTCTGTACAACCCCTGCGCTCCACAATACTCTCTTCAACCTTGATCGAATGACTTAAAGACGTACCCTCCTGTCTTTAAAGGTCAATTTCTCACCCCATATGTTGAGATAAATGGCAAAAATCACATTGAACCCGCAAAACTAGTGAACAAATAGTAACGCAAAGTCTGTAGATCATAATTCAAAGCAAACTTTGCCAGCTCATATCCCACTCACGCTCCAATAATTCTCACTCTCAAGGCCAAAGTCTTCAAGATTAAAGGTAAACAAATCATTCTAGGTGTCGGGAAAAGCACTCATCTCAACATTCTACCCCCTATAACTGCCATAATAGATAAACCCAACATCCCGCGTAATATAACTCAGCCTTCGTCATTAAGAGGGTGTAAAGATAAAGAATTGAACTCCCCTCTTATAGAATAATAAACCAACCGAAAAGAGTAACAAACAGTAAGACCAGTAGAAAAAAAATACAAAATAAATCTAAACAAATTTAAATAACTCAAAGAAACTACTTCTAAAATTAAATCCTTTGAATAAAAGCCTGCCAAAAAAGGCATACCGCATAAAGCTAAATTAGATAAATTAAAGCATGAAGAAGTTAAAGGCATATGAACCACTAACCCCCCTATAAACCGAATATCCTGAGAATCCTTTATATTATGAATAATAGCCCCCGCACACATAAACAATAAAGCCTTAAATAAAGCGTGAGTCAACAGATGAAAAAAAGCTAATGAAGGAAACCCTATGGCTAAAATTCTTATTATAAGCCCTAATTGACTTAAAGTTGACAACGCAATAATCTTCTTTAAGTCAAACTCAAAATTGGCGCCAAGACCGGCCATAAATATAGTTAAACCAGCAAATAATAGTAAAAATCTACCTAGATAATTTCCCGTCAACAAGTTATTAAACCGAATTAAAAGATAAACCCCTGCAGTCACAAGAGTTGATGAATGAACTAATGCTGACACCGGCGTAGGGGCTGCCATCGCAGCTGGCAATCACGAAGAAAAAGGAATCTGGGCACTCTTGGTTATAGCAGCTAACACGACCAAAGCCCCAATAATCATTATAGGTAATCTACCCTTTCTTCTCTCCAAATAGTAAATGTAATTCCATCTACCAAAATTTAGTATTCAAGCAATAGCCAGTAATAAAGCCACATCACCAATTCGATTTGACAACGCCGTTAACATCCCAGCATTATAAGACTTAACATTTTGGTAGTAAATAACCAACAAATAAGACACTAAACCCAATCCATCCCATCCTAACAAAATTCTGATTAAATTAGGGCTAATAATTAAAAACATTATAGATAACACAAACATAAGAACAAGCATAATAAATCGATTGATATTTAAATCTCCCCCTATATATTCTTCTCTGTAAAAAATGACCAGAGAAGAAATAAACATAACAAATCCCATAAAAATTAAAGACATTCAATCAAACAAAAAAGTCATCACAATAGCTCCAGAATTCAATGACAAAACTTCCCACTCAATAAAATAAACCAAATCATATCTAATGAAGTAAAATCCTAACACAACAGAAACAATAGCCGATATAAACAAAACAAGAAAACTAATTAAACAAATTGATAAAGACTTTAACACAATCTAAGGCGATATTTCTCGCATCTTTGACACCACAAATCAAAATTTTTTTTAAACTACTTAAATCTATAACCACAACATACAGGGCTCACTCTTCATAATTAATAAATTTAAAGGAACTCAATGTAAAAACAAAAGTAAATACTCCCGAGAATACCCTATAGAACAAGAATAAAGGCCTGAATAAATTTTTCCATGTTGTCTGTAAGAGTACAAATACAACGTATAGGCGGCTCTAAAAAAAGACAAAAAACTCAACATCACCATAGTCACCCAAGTTCAACTAACCATTCTATTTAATAAACTAATCTCGCTTAATAAATTTAAAGAAGGAGGGGCTGCCATATTACATGAACTCAATAAAAACCACCATAAAGTCATTCTAGGCATAAAATTCATCAAACCCTTATTAATTAATAAACTTCGTCTCCCTATTCGTTCATAAGAAATATTAGCCAAACAAAACAAACCGGAAGAACATAGGCCATGAGCAATCATTAATGTGAAAGACCCACAAAAACCTCAGTATGTTATGGTTATAAGACCCCCTAAAACAATCCCCATATGGGCGACTGAAGAATAGGCAATTAAAGCCTTTAAATCTGTCTGACGTAAACAAATTAATCTAACCAATACGCCACCCACTAAACTGATCCCCACTCAAATAAAATTGAAAGTTAACCCAGACACAATTAATACTCTGAAAATCCGTAATAAACCGTAGCCCCCTAACTTAAGCAGCACACCCGCCAAAATTATTGAGCCAGAAACAGGAGCTTCAACGTGAGCCTTAGGTAACCATAAATGAACTAGAAACATTGGCATTTTAACTAAAAATGCCGTGATTAAACCTACATAACAAATCATATGGCTTAAATTAATATTAAAAAATAAAGGCATAAACAATGTCATTCCAATTCCCTCTAAATAAAAAACCCCGACTAATAAAGGTAATGACGCTAACAAAGTATAAAACAACAAATAAACACCAGCCTGTAAACGTTCAGGTTGGTACCCCCATCCCAAAATTAAAAACAGAGTGGGAATAAGTCTACTTTCAAAGAATAAATAAAATATAAATAAATTTATTGAACTAAACGTACAATATAGCAAAATTAACAAAACCAGAACCAACATAATAAAAAATCCCTCGTAAACCTTATATCGTTTAACAGATTCTCTAGCCATTACCATCAAAACACAAATTCAAAATCTTAAAAGAATTAACCCGTAAGACAATACATCGCAACCCAAAAAATGACTGAGAGACCCAAAAAAAGAACTTGCTATGTTTATTATTATGAACAAGAAAGTTAGTAAAAATAATAATGACTGCACCATTCACCACCCACCGGGCGCAAAACATACGGGGATCAAAAACATTATTGACAATAATAATTTTAACATTGTAAAACACTAAAAGACTGGAAATAATCATTCCCATGAGTACGAATTATAGAAACTAAGATAGAAAGACCTAAAGCCCCTTCACAAACAGAAAAAGTTAAAAATACTATTCTAAAAAACAATTCATATCTCATTCTTCTCAGGTACAAAAACATAAAAATGAATAAACTTAAGACTATAAACTCTAAACTCAATAAAGTTAACAACAAATGCTTACGTTTAGAAGAAAACACCCACCCCCCACAAACAAATAAAAATAAAGGGAAAATTCAATAAAATGATCTTAACATTAGTTTTAGTAGTTTAAAAAAAACTTTGGTCTTGTAAATCAAAATTAAGGACTCAACCTTCTAAAACTTTCAGAGAAAGAGAACCTCCCTATCATTAATCCCCAAAACTAATATTTTAAATAAACTATTCTCTGCATTTTTAATCTAATCCTCATAGCGTCTAGAGCGATCCTAGCCCTTATTTTTACCCAAATAATGCACCCCTTAGCTATAGGAATAATACTCCTTCTACAAACTCTAATAATTTGTCTAATCGCTGGATTCACAACTCAAAGTTTTTGATTTTCTTATATTCTATTTCTTGTGTTCCTAGGAGGGCTCCTTGTTCTGTTCATCTACGTCACAAGTCTAGCCTCAAATGAAATATTCTCCTTATCCACCTTTACCTTAATTATTGCGATCATCCCATTTTTGTTGGCTCTAATTATTTTCTTAATTATTGATCCATCCACTCTTATAAACAAAATTGAAAGCGCTGATACATTGGAACTAATAACCCCAGAACTCCACACTGAAGAAGCTACCTTAGGTTTAATGAAACTCTATAATAACCCCACTAACCTGATTACCCTCATATTAGTGTTATACCTATTTTTAACACTAATTGCTGTAGTAAAAATTACTAAAATTTTTTACGGGCCCTTGCGGTCTAAAAACTAATGAATAAACCCATACGTCTCAGCCACCCTTTATTCAAAATTGCTAACAACGCCTTAGTAGACCTGCCTGCCCCAATTAATATTTCAGCATGATGAAACTTTGGATCCTTACTAGGCCTATGCTTAGCTGCCCAAATCGCGACAGGCTTATTTCTAGCCATACACTACACAGCCCACATTGATTTAGCATTCAATAGAGTAGCCCATATCTGCCGAGATGTAAATTACGGTTGACTTTTACGAACGCTTCACGCCAACGGAGCCTCGTTTTTCTTCATTTGCCTCTACTTACATACAGGCCGAGGGATATACTACGGCTCGTACCTATTTATACACACTTGAATAATTGGTGTGATTATTATATTCCTAGTCATAGGCACAGCTTTTATAGGTTACGTCCTCCCTTGAGGACAAATATCATTTTGAGGAGCCACGGTCATTACTAACCTTCTCTCAGCTGTTCCCTACTTAGGAGTTGACCTTGTTCAATGAGTATGAGGAGGCTTCGCTGTTGATAACGCTACCCTTACACGATTCTTCACCTTCCATTTCGTTCTCCCATTCGTAGTGGCTGCAGCCGTGTTAGTCCACTTATTATTTCTCCACCAAACCGGGTCAAACAACCCCTTAGGTCTTAATAGAGATGTAGACAAAATTCCTTTCCACCCCTACTTCTCATTCAAGGACATCGTCGGGTTTCTGATTCTCATAATAACTCTAACAATTTTAACCCTCTTGGAGCCCTATATATTAGGAGACCCAGATAATTTCATTCCCGCTAACCCCCTAGTTACTCCTGTCCACATCCAACCCGAATGATACTTCCTATTTGCTTACGCAATCTTACGATCCATCCCTAATAAACTTGGAGGAGTAATCGCCCTAGTCCTATCAATCGCAATTTTACTAATCCTGCCATTTACTAACAAAAGTAAATTTCGAGGAATTCAATTCTACCCAATTAATCAAATCCTTTTTTGATCAATAGTGTCTATCGTAATTTTACTTACATGAATCGGAGCCCGACCCGTTGAAGATCCGTACATTTTAGTGGGCCAAATTCTCACAGTCCTCTACTTCGCCTATTACATCATCAGTCCCCTAACCTGTTTAATCTGGGATAAAATGCTCGATTAGATCAAGTTAATTAGCTTATTGAAAGCGTATGTTTTGAAAGCATAAGACAGAAGTTTAATTCTTCTATTAACTTTACTAAAAATCATTCACTAAATCACAAGAAAAAGAAAAGCAAGCTTTAATCCTATAAATATAATTAAATAATTTAAAGATAAAGGCAAAAATCTCTTTCAAGCCAGATACATCAATTTATCATACCGAAATCGAGGTAAAGTGCCCCGCACTCAAACAAAAGCAAAAGAAATCAAACCCAATTTCACAAAAAACCCCCAAGAAAATACATCACAGCCTAAAAACAACGCTCTAAATAACATTCTTATAAAAAGAATTCTTGCGTACTCTGCCAGAAAAATTAAAGCGAAGCCTCCTCTTCTGTACTCAACATTAAACCCTGAAACTAGCTCCGATTCACCCTCAGCAAAATCAAAGGGAGTCCGATTAGTTTCAGCTAAACAAGACGCAAACCATCTCAAAGCTAAAGGAAAGGTCAAAACCAAAAATCACAAATATTCTTGAAATTTAGTGAAATCAAAAAGACTATACCCACCGACCAAAAAAACAAAAGATAACAAAATCAACGCTAAACTCACCTCATAAGAAATCGTCTGAGCAACCCCACGAAGGCCCCCCAATAACGCATAATTAGAATTTGAAGATCAACCAGCAATCATAACTGTATACACTCCTAATCTCGTACAGCATAAAAAAAATAATAAACCCAAATTGAAACTGTACATCCCCGTCAAATAAGGCATGATTATCCAAACAAGTAAAGCCAAAAATAATCTAAATACAGGCGAGAAATAATAAGGTAAATAATTAGACAAAACAGGGTAAGTCTGCTCCTTGGTAAATAGCTTGATTGCATCACAGAACGGCTGGGGAATACCAACAAAACCCACTTTATTCGGGCCCTTACGAATCTGAATATACCCTAAAACCTTACGCTCTAATAAAGTCAAAAAAGCCACTCCCACTAAAACACAAATAATTAATAAAACACCACCCACCAAAGGTAACATAAAATCGTACAAAAACAAGTTCTATCTGTAAGAATCAACCTCACATTAATGGATTCTAAATCCATCGCACTTTTCTGCCAAAATAGAAAGATTAATTTTAATCATAACTTAAAATTTCATTTAAATATTTGGTCCTTTCGTACTAAAATATTTCCTTATTCTAAGGATAGAAACCGACCTGGCTTACGCCGGTCTGAACTCAGATCATGTAAGGATTTAAAGGTCGAACAGACCTAAAAATTTGAACATCTACACCCAAATTTCACCTTAATCCAACATCGAGGTCGCAACCCTTCTTGTCGATAAGAACTCTCAAAAAAGATTACGCTGTTATCCCTAAGGTAACTTAGTCTTATAATCGCTATAAACGGATCAATAAATCATAAATCAATGTACAAACTTCACCAAAAAGAGTTTTTCTTATCTTCCTATCACCCCAATAAAATACTAAACCCCATAAAAAACATAAACATCTAAATAATTTATATACAGTTTAATATCAAGCTCTATAGGGTCTTCTCGTCCTCTAAAAACATTTAAGCCTTTTCACTCAAATGTTAAATTTTAACCTCAATCAAAATGAGACAGTCAGTGCCTCGTCCAACCATTCATTCCAGCCTCCAATTAAAAGACTAATGATTATGCTACCTTTGCACGGTCAAAATACCGCGGCCCTTCAAAATTCATATTCAGTGGGCAGGTCAGACTTCATATTTTTAACCCAAGAAGACATGTTTTTGTTAAACAGGCGAGCACTAATTTGCCTAGTTCCTTATAATAACCTCTCAATTACCTTCTAAACAACTTTAAACAAACTTAATTATACTAATTCCATCATTATTACTAAAACTTAATAATTAAATCTAACATTTTAATACACCACTAAATACAAATAAAATAATATTGTTTAAAAGTAAGTTACAACACCCTTATAAAACATGGCTACCTCTAAGCCTAGTAACCCCTCAATTCAACAACTTTTATTTTAGCATAAATTCGAAGCTTATCCCCCGAATTCTTATTACTTAGCTATAAACTCTTAATCTACAAAAACAACTAAAGCTAAGTAACTGAATTAAATTCATTTATTAAAAAACCAGATATCTTAAAGAACGCATAACATTTCATCTCTAATTTAATCTCATTGATAATTATTCCACATTAACCAACAAACCAAATTAGCTCTCTTTAAATCGGGAAACTTAACTCATTAAGAACTTTTTAATGAACCCTGATACACAAGGTACGATAAACTAAATCCACTTACCATAAAATAAATTTTCTTATATTTCAAATTTTCCCTCACAGTACTAATTCACTAACCCACTTAAAATTCTTTCTTTATCCAATACTAAAATAATAAACAATAAAAATGATTTTATTAACATTAATCAATCTTCACCTACAAGCCCAGTTAATTTTTAATTAACACCTAATCAAAACAAACTGAATTGCACAGATAACCTTTCAGTGTAAATGAATTGCTTAACTAATCAAGCTCTGCTTTGAATCTTTCCAGATACACCTTCCGGTACATCTACTATGTTACGACTTATCTCGCCTTAAATAACGAGAGCGACGGGCGATGTGTGCATGCTTTAGAGCCAACAATCAAAATAACTTAATCTATACAATTACAATCAAATCCACCTTCAAACAACTTAAAATTTTCAAATCAATATCCATATAAATACACTTAATGTAACCCACCTCCTCTTAGTCATAAGCTGCACCTTGACCTGACATCCTTTTTATTAAATCTTGAATCCATGAAAATTTTTACCCTAAAAGGACATTCTGACGACGGCGGTATACAAGCTGATACGCCAAACCAAGTAAGATTCAACGTGGAATATCGATTACGGGGCAGGTTCCTCTGAAAGGACTAAAGCACCGCCAAATTCTTTGAGTTTCAAGAACATATCTATTACTACTCAGGCCTTTAATTTTTACATTTAAAATAATAGGGTATCTAATCCTAGTTTAATATTTAAATTTCACAACTTCAACAAATATAGCAGAAAATAACTTAAGTTTAAAATTTCACCCAAAAATACTTAATAATCAATTCTCATTTAACCAATTTAATTACCAACCAATAATATTCACTCGCATCCTTCGTGTAACCGCGGCGGCTGGCACGACTTTTGCCGATACTTAACAAATTTGCTAAATCTAAGTCACCTTAATTTATAAAACTGAATACTGCGAATAACCTTCACTTATGAAATACTCCTTTAAGAAACTTCATACACCACACGCCCTAAAACTTACATGTAAAACAAAAATGACGTGAATAATTAAGCAAGAATAAAACTTTCTTAGAAAAATTTAACTTACAGTAGACATTAAACGTAACCCGACATCTACGCTATATAAACTAATAAATAAAAAGTAACCCTCTAATCACAAAACAATAAATACCCCACTCAGCGAATCAAACTTAGTAACCCAAGTCCTTAGACTCTTCTTGACGCCGCTTGCCCCGCGCCACTTTCAAAACTATTTTGATAAAAATCCTTATTGACCTTTACCCCATCAATTCAGATTATCAAAATAGTTGATATATTTACTCAAATAATTAATTAAAATGGAACAAATAAACAACACACAAATATATCAACTATTTACGAACTCAAATTAGTTAACAAGAATTGACAGATATGCCTAATTCTTAATCTTATTATATTAGCTAACCCTCATTTTTTTTAACCCTCAAATGAGGGTTAGCTAATATAATAAATTTATTATATATAAATACATATACTTATATAATATTAAATTCTTATTATAATATATTATATCTTATATGATATGTATTTATATATATATAATTATTTATATTATAATAAGAATTTAATATTATATAAATTAACCCTTTTTGCCTTTATCCTATAAACATAATAGGTTTATAAGAAATCTTATTTAAGATAAATACTTATTATAGACCACAATTTTTTATCAAAATAAAAAATTACTGATACTTTTACTCTTAACCGACTTTTCCGAAATTTGCAAATTTTTGAAAAATCGCGAAAAAATTCGCAAATTTCGGGAAAATCGGCCCAAAAAAGCCCAAAAAAAAAAGCCTCCAAATCAACAGCATTCTTGCCCTACGCCCCATTCTTTACCACTTTTACATAAAAGTACA